TGAACTTAAAGTTGTCAATTATATTCTTTATGGAAATGGCAAGTCAATTCGAGGAATTTCTCACACAAGTATTCAATTAGTTCGGACTTGCTTAGTATTGAATTGGAACCAAGAACAAAATGGTTCTAAAGAAGAGGTTCATGCTTCTTTTGTTGAGGTAAGAGCAAATGATTTGATTCGCGATTTCATAAGAATTGAATTAGTTAAGTCTGCAATTTCGTATATTGGAAAAAGGTATAATGGGGCAAGGACAAGATTGATTCCCCATAATGGATTAGATCGCACCAATATCAATCCTTTTTATTCCACGGCTAAGATTCAATCACTTACCCAGCGTAAAAGTACTATTGGTATTGGTACACTGTTGAATCGAAATAAGGAATGTCAATCTTTGATAATTTTGTCATCATCCAATTGTTCTCGAATTGGACCATTCAATGGTTTGAAATATAAAAAAGAATTGGATCCAATTATGGATTTGTTGGGTCCTTTAGGGACAATAGTCTCTAAAATAGCGAATTTTTATGCATCTTACCATTTAATAACTTATAATCAGATCTTGTTAAAGAAATATTTGTTACTTGACAATTTTAAACAAACTTTTGAAGTACTTCAAGTACTTAAATACTGTTTAATAGATGAAAATAGAAGGATTTGTAATCCCGATCCGTGCAGTAACAGCATTTTGAATCCATTCTATTTAAATTGGCACTTTCTCCATCATGATTATTGGGAAGAAACATTGACAATAATTAGCCTTGGACAATTTATTTGTGAAAATTTATGTCTATTCAAAGATGAACCGCATGTAAAAAACTCTGGTCAAATTATAATTGTTCATCTTGACTCCTTAGTTATAAGATCTGCTAAGCCTTATTTGGCCACTCCAGGAGCAACTGTTCATGGTCATTATGGAGAAATCCTTTACGAAGGAGATACATTAGTTACATTTATATATGAAAAATCCAGATCGGGTGACATAACACAAGGTCTCCCAAAAGTGGAACAAATCTTAGAAGTGCGTTCGATTGATTCAATATCGATGAATCTCGAAAAGAGAGTTGAAGGTTGGAACGAACTTATACCAAGAATTCTTGGAATTCCCTGGGGATTCTTGATTCGAGCTGAATTAACCATAGCTCAAAGTCGTATCTCTTTGGTTAATAAAATCCAAAAGGTTTACCGATCCCAGGGGGTACAGATCCATAATAGACATATAGAGATTATTGTACGTCAAATAACATCAAAAGTGTTGGTTTCAGAAGATGGAATGTCTAATGTTTTTTTACCTGGAGAATTAATCGGATTGTTGCGAGCGGAACGGGCGGGGCGTGCTTTGGACGAAGTTATTTCTTATCGAGTAATCCTGTTGGGAATAACGAGGGCATCTCTGAATACTCAAAGTTTCATATCCGAAGCAAGTTTTCAAGAAACTGCTCGAGTTTTAGCAAAAGCTGCTCTACGCGGTCGTATTGATTGGTTGAAAGGGCTGAAAGAGAACGTTGTTCTGGGAGGGATTATACCTGTTGGTACCGGATTCAAAAAATTAGTGTACCGTTCAAGACAAGACAAGAATACTTATTTGGAAATCAAAAGAAAGAACCTATTCAACTTGGAAATGAGAAATTTTTTGTTACACCATAAAGAATTATTTTGTTCTTCCCCCCAAAACAATTTTCGTGAGACAAATTTGCATGAGATACCAGAACAAAAATTTCCGGAATTTCATGATTCCTAAGAGCGGATTCTTTTACTTTTAAATTATCTGGTCTGACTATTTTTTTGGTAATAAAAAAAGTAATTAAAAGTAATTAAAGGAAATTAAGGAATTGGACCATATATCAATGGGCAATTTCCGGTAGAAGGTTCCATCGGAACAATTATTTATTTCAAGGTACCTCGTCTCTTTGTTTGTTAAAAAACAAAAGAAAAAACAAAAAGGAAGTGTGGGGAAAAATGACAAGAAGATATTGGAACATCAATTTGGAAGAGATGATGGAAGCAGGAGTTCATTTTGGTCATGGTACTAAGAAATGGAATCCAAAAATGGCCCCTTACATCTCTGCAAAGCGTAAAGGTATTCATATTACAAATCTCACTAGAACTGCTCGTTTTTTATCAGAAGCATGCGATTTAGTTTTTGATGCAGCAAGTAGAGGAAAAAACTTTTTAATTGTTGGTACCAAAAATAAAGCAGCGGATTTAGTAGCATCAGCTGCAATAAGGGCTCGGTGTCACTATGTTAATAAAAAATGGCTTGGCGGTATGTTAACGAATTGGTCCACTACAGAAACGAGACTTCAAAAATTCAGGGACTTAAGAGCAGAACAAAAGATGGGGAAACTCAATCGTCTCCCAAAAAGAGATGCAGCAATGTTGAAGAGAAAATTATCTACCTTACAAACATATCTTGGCGGGATCAAATATATGACGGGGTTGCCTGATATTGTGATCATCGTTGATCAGCAAGAAGAATATACGGCTCTTCGAGAATGTATAATTTTGGGGATTCCAACGATTTGTTTAATCGATACAAATTGTGACCCAGATCTTGCAGATATTTCGATTCCAGCCAATGATGATGCTATAGCTTCAATCCGATTGGTTCTTAACAAATTAGTATCCGCCATTTGTGAGGGTCGTTCTAGCTATATAAGAAATCGTTGATTATGATTAAGAATAATAAGATCAGCCAATTTTTCTTGGACTCCATAGATTTATTGGATCGGTTACTATCTTTGAATAAAAAAAGAGATAAAAATAAAAGAAGTGCGAGGTATTGATATTTTGTTATGATATTATGTGATTTCTTGGTATCCTAAATATATGATTAATAATTCAAGTTGGTGAGTTGAGAAAGAGATGGTTGAATCAAAATAATTCATTTTTGGAAGTTCAATTTCTGTCAGAGGACAATATGAATGTTATACCATGTTCCATTAAAACACTGAAAGGGTTATACGATATATCGGGTGTAGAAGTCGGCCAACATCTCTATTGGCAAATAGGAGGTTTACAAATTCACGCCCAAGTACTTATCACTTCGTGGGTTGTAATTGCTATCTTATTAGGTTCAGTCATCATAGCTGTTCGGAATCCACAAACCGTTCCGACCGACGGTCAGAATTTCTTCGAATATGTCCTTGAATTTATTCGAGACTTGAGCAAAACTCAGATTGGAGAAGAATATGGTCCTTGGGTTCCCTTTATTGGAACTATGTTCTTATTTATTTTTGTTTCTAACTGGTCAGGTGCTCTTTTACCTTGGAAACTTATAGAATTACCTCATGGGGAGTTAGCTGCACCTACGAATGATATAAATACTACTGTTGCTTTAGCTTTACCTACGTCAGTCGCATATTTTTATGCGGGTCTTAGCAAAAAAGGATTGGGTTATTTTGGAAAATACATTCAACCAACTCCAATCCTTTTACCAATTAATATTCTAGAGGATTTCACAAAACCTTTATCTCTTAGTTTTCGACTTTTCGGAAATATATTGGCTGATGAATTAGTAGTGGTTGTTCTTGTTTCTTTAGTCCCTTTAGTAGTTCCTATACCTGTTATGTTTCTTGGATTATTTACAAGTGGTATTCAAGCTCTTATTTTTGCAACATTAGCCGCGGCTTATATAGGTGAATCCATGGAGGGTCATCATTGATTGATTAGCTTTCCAAATACTCTTTTTTTTTTTATTAAGCTTATCCTATCCAAATTCCTGTATATAATCCAATTGGTTGAGGGAGCATAACATAAAAATACGTATAACTATACAAGCTAGAATTATAGGAGAAAAAATGGACGATATTTCGCAATTCTAAAAAAGAAAGATGAGTTGGGGAGGTCATACTAGATATATGTAATGCCTATTAAGTATGTAATGTTTATAAATAATATAAGTTCAGCTCCTGTCTATGTTTCGGAGAATGATTTTCAAATTCGATTTAATATTTAATTATTAAATAAAAAAAGAAATTAAATATTTTTTCTATAAAAAAAATGCGGGTTATTTATGTTATGGAAGAAACAAAAGTATATGTGATATCATATATATCATATTAGGGAGATATCATATATTCATTATATATCTTTAGTTATATAGGACTATACTATAATATTAGTATATAATACTATAATATTAAATAATATTATAGTATTTTATAATATATTTTCTTTTTTTATGTATGTATGACAAAAATTCATAATTATTATAAATAAATTATTATGAATATATTAATAATAACTACTAATAGTTATATAACTATAACTAGATATAACTATAACTAGGAAAGATGAATTATTATATTTATTTTTCTTATATTGGTAAATTCTTATCCTATATATATATTCTTTGTATAGAGTTATAGTTTTATATTCTTTTATTTTATATAGTTTTAACAGTTTGAATTTTTAATTATAGTTTTAATAGTTTTATTTAATTATACATTACTAATTATAAGAAATTATATGTATTTATGATGTAATTATATGTATTTATGATGTAATAATGTATATAATACAACTGAGTATAATTTTCATACAAGCTAAGTAGAATTTTGTATAATTTTTTTATAAATAATTTTATAATTTTGTAAAATATTCAAAAAAATATTCTATAAACAAATAAAAATAGAAAATATTTTATAGAAAAAGTGGTATAAATAACATTAAATAAATTCCATTTTTGATTGAATTAAGATTGAATAAAATAAATATAAATAAATATATATATATATAATTATATATATATTTGAATCGATTTTGATTAATATTGACATTGACCACATTGATTGCAGCTCACACTGCATGTAGATGGATTTCAATAAAAATCCTTTCTTTCGTCTGCGATTCTAGAAAAAAAGAAAAGATATGAGCTCAAGATATAGTTAAGATGTAATTATAGTAAAGAACGCAGAATTGAATCAAAGAATAGTTAGAAACAAAGATATGCAATAACCAGAACCGTATGTATATGGATATACAAAAACTCCATTATGGGTCGAAACTAAAAATAGGATAGTTCTGACAATTCGAAAATTCAGCGATATTATCATTTCAATTCTGAGTTTTTAGTTACTTTGAATGCGGGATCTTAATGAGAAAATGAGTAATAATTCATTGGTTGATTGTATCATTAACCATTTCTTTTTTTTTTGATGTGAGGAACTTACCATGAATCCACTGATTTCTGCTGCTTCCGTTATTGCTGCTGGATTGGCTGTAGGGCTTGCTTCTATTGGACCTGGGGTTGGTCAAGGTACTGCTGCAGGGCAAGCTGTAGAAGGTATTGCGAGACAACCTGAAGCAGAGGGTAAAATACGAGGTACTTTATTGCTTAGTCTAGCGTTTATGGAAGCTTTAACAATTTACGGATTAGTCGTCGCATTAGCACTTTTATTTGCAAATCCTTTCGTTTAATCCTATTTAATCCTAGACCGAACTGCTCGCTTTCTTTTTTATTTTATTTTTTGTTTTGTTGGAAGCATTTCAATAAACGAAATATTTCTCAATTGATATGAGACCTAACCTAATAATAAATAACCTAACCTAATAATAAATAAGTAGAGTACTTACTAATACTATTAAAATTAAAATAACAAGTGGAGTATTTTATTATATATATTTTCTTCTTATTATTTATTTTATTTTGGTTTGGGTTGGAAACTTTAAAAAGTAAGAAATTTGAAGCAAATAAAATTATTAGATTAAATCTATTCCCATTAAAAAAAAGTAGAAATAAAATTAATAAAAAGAAATCGATCAAAAAAAAAACGGCAAGCGAAGTGATACAAAAAAACTCCGTTTATTCTTTGTTAGTCCTATCTATAAGAGGAGAGCATATGAAAAATGTAACCGATTCTTTCGTTTCTTTGGGCCATTGGCCATCCGCCGGGAGTTTCGGGTTTAATACCGATATTTTAGCAACAAATCCAATAAATCTAAGTGTAGTACTTGGTGTATTGATTTATTTTGGAAAGGGAGTGTGTGCGAGTTGTGTATTTCAAGAATGAGTTGGATGCATCCAGCTGCACTTTATTTATGGTATTTATATAAATAGGAAAAAAAGGTGCATGATCCCCACGAATTACTTCTGAATAAATTTAGAAATCATATGCAAGAACCATAGCATTTCGTGATTCATTGGTAAATAGAATTTGATTCTCTATCAACCAATAATGTGAGACCATTAACATGGTTAAAGCTAAACTGTTTAAAGTCGAGGCAATCAATATATGGTACTCTTTCTACCACTATGTTAGTACCAGAATGCAATGGTTTAAAAAAGAATAGCTGGTAATTTATCTGATATACAACACTCATATCAATAAAAAGATTTGAATCATTTACTAGAAAAAGGGCAAGGTGCCCTTTTTTTATCCAATGCCGAATCGACAACCTATGTATAAAAAAAGAAGAATTTTTGGATTTGAACAAAAAGAGAAATCAAAAATTTATTATTTTCATTTTAAAGAAATTGAAAATGAAAAACCAAATTCTAAAAAATGAAATAAAGAACAAATACAAATAAAGAAACAACTTTGCTGACAATTATAGATTTATGTCTAGTCTAGTCAGAAGAGTCCTCCTAATATTCTGGTCTTGCATCAGTTTCAATATGTTTGAATGCAAACAGAAAAGAGAGGGTAGGCTCATTACATTAAAATAATATGGGAATATCCATATCATAAAAAAAAAATAATTGAGCGGGAGAGCCAAATGAATCGAAAGATTCATGTTTGGTTCGGGAAGAGATCATGGAAGTTGCTTAATGATAATATAATCTACTTTCATTAAATGATTTATTAGATAATCGAAAACAGAGGATTTTGAGTACTATTCGAAATTCGGAAGAATTACGTAGAGGGGCCATTGAGCAGCTCGAAAGAGCCCGAGCTCGCTTACGTAAAGTGGAAATAGAAGCAGATGAGTATCGAAAAAATGGATACTCTGAAATAGAACGAGAAAAAGTAATTTTAATTAATGCCACTTCCGATAGTTTGGAACAATTAGAAAATTTTAAAAATGAAACCCTTCATTTTGAGCAACAAAGAGCGATTAATCAGGTCCGACAACGAGTTTTCCAACAAGCCTTACAAGGAGCTCTAGGAACTTTGAATAATTGCTTGAATAGCGAGTTACATTTCCGTACGATCCGTGCTAATATTGGCATTCTCGGGGCCATGGAAGAAATAACTGATTAGCCCTTCTACTTCTAATTTTAGTTTCTAGTTTAGGCATTATTTTTTTCTTTTGCTTCCAAAAAAGAAAAAAGAAACACTAATGGTAACCCTTCGAGCCGACGAAATTAGTAATATTATCCGTGAACGTATTGAACAATATAATAGAGAAGTAAAGATTGTGAATACCGGTACTGTACTTCAAGTAGGCGACGGCATTGCTCGTATTCACGGTCTTGATGAAGTAATGGCTGGTGAATTAGTAGAGTTTGAAGAGGGTACAATAGGCATTGCTCTGAATTTGGAATCAAATAATGTTGGC